GTATCAAGATACCGCTGTGCCAGGATATCTTTTCTGTCTCTCCAGGAAAATAAATATCCCCCGAAAATATTTTGAGTTCAATCTTTTTTTTTTTTTTCTCCACTCGGACCAATCCGCTTACTCGGCTTCTTATATTGAAAGTAATTCGCGTATCTACTCCAATGATACTATTGTTCCGTACCATTATGGAAGAAGCTCCGGGTAAGATATGCACTTCCTCGGGAATGAAAAAAAATCGATCTATTTTCATTTTGTATTTTGGCCGAAATTCTTTTGTTCTTCGATACTCAATCAAATCCTCTTTTTTGACGATAGAATCCGCCTCTATAGTCCCATATTTAGTAATTCCCGAACTCTTTCTTCTATATCGAGGATCGTCGAAATAAGCAAGAATACTATTTATACGGAAAAGACCATTTATGGGTATTTCAATCGAGATACCTGAACGGGGTATTAGTTCTTTTTCTTGTTCTTGATTCGATTGTAATGGAATGATGAATCTATTTCTTCGTCTCTTTGCCAATAAATCAGAATTCTCGTCAAGAATAGCGGGGTATATAAAATTACAATGACCCTTACATATGATTCGATCAGGTACTGAATAATCAAGAACCCCCCCCTCCTTTTTACCAGAAGGATCCGACCTAAACAATTTATGTCTCGCTTGATCATCAGTCACTGAAAGGTTAGAAATATATTTTCGTTCGACAGAAAGAGAATGAATATTTATTTGATCTTGATCCTTGTGGAGCGAAAAAGGGACTATACTGGATCTGTGCGGAACTCCTGATAATATCCACAAATGGCTTGTTTTTGGTAAGAGATGAACATTACCATATGTATATTCGGGTGCATGGTACACAGCGGTACTCCAGTGCATTTCTCCCTCTGAGTCAGAATAAATATGTTTTCGGACCCTCTCTTTAAAATTCAAGATGGATGCTTCGGCGCGAATCTCGGCAATGACTTGTTCTGATTCTACATATTGATCATTTTTAACTAAAATCAAACTTTTTGGTGGAATATTCACATTATGTAGAATATCTTGACCCTCAATAGTTACATATAGGTCTATATAACATAGAAAAGCTGGATAGCCGTGACGTGTACGTGTGGGATGAACCAAATGTTCATTGAATTTTATTTTTCCATTATCAGGAGCTCGTACATGTTCCGCCGTACCGCCTGTAAATACTCCACCGGTATGAAAAGTTCTTAATGTTAGTTGAGTCCCGGGTTCCCCAATAGATTGACCCGCAACAATACCTACCGCTTCTCCCAATTCGACCAGGTCGCCATGAGTGGGACTACGGCCATAACATAATCGACAGATCCAAGATGTACTCCTGCAAGTAAAGGGAGTTCTAATAGATATTGATTTTGCTCTAAAGGTTATGAATCGATTAACAAGTCCAATCCCAATATCTTGATTTCGAATGGCAACGCATCGTGAACCCATATATATATTGTCCGCTAATACACGACCAATTAATGTTTGGATCAAAATTCTTTCTGTTATCATCCCATTTTGAAGACTCACAGAAATACCTCGGATGGTGCCACAATCTGTTCTACGTACAACAATGTGTTGAACTACTTCAACAAGTCTGCGCGTGAGGTATCCAGCATCTGATGTTCGTACAGCAGTATCCACAACTCCTTTGCGAGCTCCGTAGCAGGAAATAATATATTCCGTTAAAGAGAGTCCTTCGCGTAAATTGCTTTGAATGGGTAAATCAATCATTTGTCCTTGAGGATCCGACATTAATCCTCTCATACCTACTAATTGATGGACCTGAGATGCATTTCCTCTAGCTCCCGAAAAAGACATTATATGGACTGGGTTAGAAGGATCAGTCATCCTAAAATTAGGATTCATTTGTTGTCGTAAATATTCACTTGTAGCATACCAGATCTCAATGGATTGACGTAATTTTTCTACCGCGTGTACATTCCCATAATGATGGTGTTTTTCCAAAATTAAACTTTGTTGTTCCGCATCTTGTACTAGCCACCCCTTGGAAGGTATTGTTAAAAGATCATCAATTCCTAATGAAATGGATGTAGTAGTGGCTTGCTGGAAACCCAGAGTCTTTACTTGATCCAGGACATGTGATGTATATGCCATTCCAAAGTGATCTATTAATCTGCGAATAAGTCGTTTCATGGCAGTTCCATCTATCGCTTTATTGTGAAAGACTAGATCGGCCCGTTCTGCCATAAGTACCTCGCTATTCAGTTGAGTAGGATTCGACAATGGATTTGAGTCAGTGATTCGAAGACTGCCTTTCCTCGATCTTGATTAGCGGAGAAATTCACGAATTAGAATACTAGTTGAGACGGGGAAACCCGAATCGAATTATCGCGGGTATCATAGAATTTTTTAGCTTAGGTACTATATGAGCAAGCCCGGCAAAACCCTTGTACGGCTTCTTCTATCTCTCGATAAAAAGAAATATGACCAACAGTGGTTCGAATGTCTATACAAAAGATTTCCTTG